CGAGGATTCAATATTTTATTCCACGGAAGAAGTATCCTGCAAATCATTGATTTAGTTTAGAGTAATAAACTAATAAAACCTTAATCAAAACTACTCAACTAGCCTAAAAAGAAAAACCACCCTTCAATGGAAGAGTATACGTTTTTTTTGCAAAAATTCTGTAAGTTCGAAGTTGAACTTAATTGAACAAGTCAAGCAATTCTATTTGCTCACAAGAAATTTGTCCCCCGCCATATTTTCTTTCCCTCTGTTTGTCCACTACCTCGCCTGAACCTCAGCAAAAGAGGTCCAAGAGACAGACCCGAATAAAGAAAAGAAGAAATAGTAATCTTTGACGAATTAGGAAGAAAAATGATTCTTATTTCGATACAAGAAGAATCGACACAAGAAAAAGGCAAAAAAGCCTTTTTCTTGTGCCCAATAGAGGATTAAGAAGACCAGCAATCCCTCCTAAAAGGAAGAAATCCTTTTATTGTTCCCCCCTTTGCCTTGAATTCTCTTCTTTTGCATGAGATAGAAATAAGGAATTCCAGACACCTCGCAAACGAAAAACAGTTTAAACAAAAAAAGGATTTCCAAAATAGATCATAGATAATTCTAGCAATCGCCAATAAATCGCGGCTTTTTACCAATTTGATGGTAAGAAATCCCGGGCCCTAGAAATTCATTTCGTACAATTGAACCTTTTCAAACTGTTTCTTTTTGAGAACCAAAAAAACTTGTGCCAAAATAACAGATGCGAAGAAGAATAAAAGGCCTTGGACACGTAATGGATCCTGAAGCACTATTTCTGCATCCCCCTGACCAAACCCTCCCACATTAGGATTGCTTGTTAATGGTTGATCAAGCTTGATTGATTCCCCTTCTGAAACAAGAAGTTCTGGCCCGGGAGGTATAATATCAATCACTTGGCGTCCATCCGATGTATCGACTATGGATATTTCATATCCCCCTTTTTCTTTACGTAGTATTTTTCTTACTATACCTGTTGACGTAGCATTATAGACCGTATTGTTACTCTTACTACCATCAGGATAGATCTGTCCCCTTCCTCGGTTTCCCCCTACATATACGGGATATTTTAAGAAATGAACGTCTTTCTTCGTAGCAGGATCGGGGGAAAGAATGGGAAAGACGATTTCACTATATTTCTGACCGGGAACAGGGCCTATCACAAGAATATTTTTTTTATCGGGACGATAACTCTGAAAAGAGAGATTTCCTATCTTTTCTTTCAACTCAGGAGAAATACGGTCGGGCGGCGCTAATTCGAATCCCTCGGGCAAAATAAGAACAGCACCCACATTTAACCCTCCCTTTTTCCCATTAGCAAGAACTTGTTTCAGTTGCATATCATAAGGAATTCGAAGAACTGCTTCAAATACAGTATCGGGAAGCACAGCTTGGGGAACTTCAATATCCACGGGCTTATTAGCTAAATGGCAATTGGCACATACAATTCGTCCGGTTGCTTCTCGTGGGTTTTCATAACCCTGCTGCGCAAAAATGGGATATGCATTTGAAATAGATGTCCGAGTTATTACATATATCATGATCGATACAGAAATAGATCGAATCATCTGTTCCTTTACCCAAGAAAAAGTATTTCTATTTTCCATGTCCAATCGCAGATCCCAGAATTTCTACAATAAATTAGATAGGTAGCTAAGCTAATCTAGTTCCCTATACACGAGTCTGTTGTCATTCTACTGCAACAGTTGTACTGGAATGATGAATACCTTGAGCAGGTAGAAATAGAAAGAATTTTGCTAAAAAGGAAAAGGGCTTTCTTTCTAAAAGAAGAAAGATGCTAATTTGATTAATATCAGGAGATCAAATGAGTTTATGCTTCACTAATTGAATGATAAATGACTACAAGCGAAGGAGATAGACGGTTTAAATAAAAAAAGACCCAAAATTTCAAACATGTATCTAGAATCACTGGAAAACTACAAACAAAAATAGTGAAAATTAGCTCGTTAGGAGCCCATCCAAGATCATTGTAGACCCAACGAATTAGTAGTTCCCAACCGCGGGTGGAGTGAAATCCAACAAAAAAATCAGTAACTAAAAGAATACTAAAAGCTTTTATTGAGTCATTTAAGTTATAGAAGAATTCCTGAACCCAAGAATTCAAAATGACAAGTTCCTCTTTACCCAGAAAAAAAGAACCACTTAGAATAGCCAAACAGATTATATTTGTCGAGAAATGCAAAATGATATGGAGATGATCCTCATTATCTATTTTGGCCAATTGTATTATTTCCTTGTGTATTCCTATAGGAGGTTTTTGTACATGTGTCTTCGGTTTCTCTTTTATCATTTCGTCCAAGAGAAAAAGTTCTTCTAATTCTATGAATCTTTCTAGAACCTTTTTCTCTTGAATATCAGTTAAGAGAGTTTCGGATTGCCTGGTATTCCACCAATTCTTAATCCAAAGTTCCAGACATTTGTTAAAAGAGAAAGAGACCCCCCAGGGCAAAAGTACGATAAATACAAGATATAGGAAAGAAGGCAATGCTTTCTTTTTTTTCATTTTTGATCTGTAAATTGAGTTGTTAATGAATCCGCTCCATTCGCTGACTCTATTTCATTCGCTGACTCTATATGATATTTCTTTTTCTTTGAAGCAAAAATTCTATAACAAGGTTTGAGACCTTGTATATATTTTTCTTTTTTGTATACTAGTGGAATTTCATTGCATTGGGTTCTTTCTTAGATCTAGATGGAGTGGAATAGAGAAATAGAATAAAAAAAAAAGCGCTTTCGGATGAAAATGGAAGAATATTATGCCATCACTTGGACAAAACAAATTAGAAGCAATTTTCTCTTATCCTCGTTTGTTCCTTCCTTTAGATAAATACTCGAAAATCCCCTTACAATAACGAATCCAATTTCGAAGGGACCTCCTCCCCGTGTTGAGAAAATCTTCTTCCAATTCGTCCTCATTCAATTCATTTCAAAAAAATGCAATCGGTACTCAAAATACTTCAATTGGTACACGCAAGAAATAGGCCAATTCGGCAGCTTTTTGTTCTATTTCTCGTGGAGTAAAAAACTTCTCATCAGTACGAGTCAAGGGAATGACCCCCTGGCCCCGGATTTCCATATAAAGGATACGACGAGGATAAAGACCCTCTTTAACCTGAATTCTAATTGATTGGATATCCCGCATAAGGAATCGAAGGAAGACGCGACGTTTTATTCCAGGGAATCCCCAACGAAAAATGCACACTATTCCCTCTTTTCTATCGAATCGGTCATAACCACTGCCTACATTCCACAAAATAGTGCACCACAAGTAGGAGCTAATGAATAGGCCCGCGATTCCGTAGAAAGACATCACGACCCCCTGTGGAAAAAAAAGAATTTGTTGAGATGGAAGTACAGATATCATATTCTTACCAAGATAACTGGAAGCCCCAACCGATAAGAATCCTAGTGAACCTAGAAAAAGAATACAGGCCCAGAAAAAATTACCTCTTTTTCGAGAACCTTTTAGAAGTTCTATCCATATGTGTTCTGATCGCCAATTCATATTAGATATACTAAATCCAGCAGCGGTCGATTGAAATTGAGAGAATAAGCTAAATGATTTTGACTTTACTTTTTTTGATTCTGAAATTGCCTTCAGCAACGAGTACTCCTGTGAAATAATTGGTTAGATACATTGACTTTCTATTCAAAAAATATTCGTTGATCCACTTAAAATAAAACTCGCTATACCCGGCTCCGCATATGCATGCATTTATGCTCGTAGCCTATATCCGCATCCATAGCCGTTTTTCGTTTGTGTGTAGAAAGAACCACATACCCTACCATATTACTTACACTAAAAAATATCTGTATTATGATCCTGCGTGGAAATACATTGAGAAAATTCGCCCCCGTCGGTTCTAGACAATCTTATTTTTCTGCACATAAAGAAATAAAGAAGCCATTGCAATTGCCGGAAATACTAAGCCTACTAAAGGCACGAAAATAGAAGGTAAGTTAAAATCCGTCATAGAATAGGTGTCTCAATTCAAATTTACTATTTCTATCTATTCGAAAAATATCTTAAGATTCTTATAATATAATTAAGTATATCTATTATAAGGAATATTGACTATTGTATTTTTTAGTTTGCAAAATAAAGATTTTTTATAGAATACTTTAGTATTCTATAAAAAAAAAATGAATGGAATGGATAATAAGAAAATTGCAAAAAAAGAGAACTAATTCAAAATTCAAAAGATTTGATTTTTCTTTTCCCGTCCTCACGGCCTTTCTATCCTTCTAATCGAACTTGAAATTGGATTCAAAAGAAAGCGATTGTGAAAATGAAATACCTCTTTCAGAATACCCTTTAAAAAAGGTCTCAGTACGACTTTTAGTCGAATGCGCCCATTTCGAATCCTAAATAAGTTTCGTCTACCTACTTCCACATGCAATACTTCTTCAACCACTCTCGGACCCCTACAAACGCAAGATGCGCGTCAGGTTTTGAAATAAGGATATCCCCCAGCCCCAGTATACCGAAACTCGCTCTTATCCTATCCCACCGGTTGTAAGGATTCATACATAGGGCTTTTTAGTTGATTGATAGTGCCATAAAGTTGAAGCTTTTTTAGACTTTTTTATTAAGCTGTAATTTCCTTCCTGCATACGCGGTCCTCTATTCTCTAGAAGCTCATACAATAATGCGCGGTAAAGGCGGAAAAATAGCATACTCAATCAAAATCAAAGGGCAAATTCTCTTACTTACTACAGATCTCATACTACCCCCTTAGACTTTTTAAGGCGATATACCACCCAAAGGGTATGAAAATGCCGGGTGGAGTTAGCTTTTCGATGAAGACCCGTCCCGTGCAGCGAAGTCCTATTAGTAAGACCCCGCGCAAGACGCAAGAATGGATTATAGAAGAATATTATTCCGAATACTCCTCCGGACGCGTATAGTAGCATTTCGATTCCTAATCTTTTTTCATTGATTCTTTCCCAATACAATAAATAAATAC